TTCACAATCCATCTTGAAGGCCTATATATTCTTCTATATAATCGAATAAAAATGAAAGATTCGGTATATCCAATTTGAATTGATCTCAATGGATTTTTTCTTATTGCTCAGGGGCGAAGTAATAGGTAGGGATGACAGGATTTGAACCCGTGACATTTTGTACCCAAAACAAACGCGCTACCAAGCTGCGCTACATCCCTTTCAATTGGTTTACAATGTAATTGTAGAGAATCCCCGTCTTGTTTTCCACATACTTATTTCATTTTCTCCATTGATATACACAACTTATCTTGCCATTTTTTCTTTTTGGTCTCATAAATAAATAGTATCCTATAATATAATAATAACCTTCTCGACATATCAAAATAAAAATATGAAAAATATAAATATATATAGGAAATATAGGAAACCCACTGTCCATTTCGCGAATGCTGGGGTGGAACAGACGGTTTTTTTCAAGAACAAGAAAAAGACAAGAACAAGAAAAAGAAAATCCTATCTATGAAATAGGAAATCAAATCCTATCTATGAAATAGGAAATCATTCTTCAATTTGAATTAGGGAGTCTGTGTGCAAAACAAATACAAGTGGACGTGAAGATATCTATTCGATCCTATCTGTATTTCAATAAAAAGAGTATTACTATAAATATGAAATGAATAAGAATTCAATTTCTAAATTAGAATTTACAATAAATACAATTTACAATAAATAAGGAGTATTGAGAATGCGAGATTTAAAAACATATCTATCCGTTGCGCCGGTAATAAGTACTCTATGGTTCGGGTCTTTAGCAGGTCTATTGATAGAGATCAATCGTTTTTTCCCGGATGCGTTAACATTCCCCTTTTTTTCATTCTAGTTATTAATACGGAATACGGGGGGGGGTAAGAATATTAGAGATACAATTCAATATCTGGGACTACTATCCCCCTCTTCTTTTTTTTTTTGTTTTTAAATTACAATACATTATAGTTATAAAAGAGAAAGATTAAAACTGAATTCAAACTCAACAAAACTAGGTCCCAGGCTTTATTTAAGTAAATTCATTTCAATCAAATTAAGATCAAATTAAGAGTAAGAGAACGAAAGCGTAAATGTGGTTAAGACAACAATATCATCCAAGATGTTTAACTACAATACTCTAGTTCAATTCGAATCTCAACTTTGAATCGAAATAGACTTTTATTTGAAATTATTGTATTATAACTTATTACTAGATTGATTACAACGAAATCCTTCCTAATTGGATTTCGAGTTAGCCTAATTGGATTTCGATTTATTAACTTCGATTTTTTTCTTTTCTTCACTTCAAATCGGAAATGCAAATTGGAAAATAAAAGCGTTGAAGGAATAAAAAGCAACCAAACTAAAAACAAAAAAGGAGGTTCATGGCCAAGGGAAAAGATAATAGAGTACAGATTATTTTGGAATGTACCAACTGTGTTCGAAAGAGTGTTAATAAGAAATCAACAGGTATTTCAATTTCCAGATATATTACTCAAAAGAATCGACACAATACGCCTAGTCGATTGGAATTGAGAAAATTCTGTCCCTGTTGTTACAAACATACGATTCATGGGGAGATAAAGAAATAGAAGGAATCTCATCATCTGCTTGTCACCTTTACAAGCAAAATGGCACGGCCTAGTAACATATAATATGTTAAGATATATTCTCTATTTAAATAGAAACAAAGAAAAGCCTATTCCTTCCGTTTCCAATTTTCATCATTATCTTTTTTGATCCGATCGAACGAAATAGGAGTTTTCAAATAAGGAATAAACAAATCATGGATAAATCCAAGCGACGTTTTCTTAAGTCCAAGCGACCTTTTCTTAAGTCCAAGCGACGTTTTCTTAAGTCCAAGCGATCTTTTCGTAGACGGTTGCCCCCGATCCAATCGGGGGATCGAATTGATTATCGAAACCTGGGTTTAATTAGTCAATTTATTAGTGAACAAGGAAAAATTTTATCTAGGCGGGTGAATAGATTGACTTTAAAACAACAACGATTAATTACTATTGCTATAAAACAAGCTCGTATTTTATCTTTATTACCTTTTCTTAAAAACGAGAAAGCAAAAAGGAATTTTTTTGCTAAAACTACTGGTCCTCGAATTCTTAAAAACGAGAAAGCAAAAAGGAATTTTTTTGCTAGAACTACTGGTCCTCGAACCAGAAAAAAATAGATTTATTTACTCTTCAATTGAATCAAAATTCTAATCCGAACTTAAACATAGATTGCAAAAATATGAAGAAAAAAAAACGAATTGGGAAAGAACAAATCTTTTTTTTTTTTTTTAATGTTTTTATTCAGTTTGACTACGAGATTGATCATATTAGTATCCTATTTTATCATATAAAGTTCTATTCTACCTTCTATTAATTCATTTTGCCGGGAATTCGATGTAAATTATTCTGATAGGTTCGTTCAAATTTCTTTATTTTTAAATTTTATGTGGTGGTGTTTAGGATGTTATTTGAAATCGTATAAAGACAATTCCTATTCAATATAGCAATTTGTGCAAGTATTTTACGATTAAGAAGCAACTGTCTTTTGTAGAGATTGTTTATTAATCTATTATAATTAATAGATATCATATTCTCGCGAATTACTGCATTTATTCGAGTGACCCACAAACGCCGAAAATTTCTTTTTTGCCCATCTCTATCCCGATGAGCCGAAGCTAAAGCTCTTATTTTTTGTTGAATAATACTTCGAGTAAGTCGTGAATGCCCCCCGCTAAAGTTTGATGCGAATAAACGAATTTTTGTTCTATGCCTATTAGATATATATCCTCGTCTAGTTCTGGTCATTGAATAAGCGAAATTTTGATGAATAACTAATTGCTTTCTTTTCTTTCAGCTATTCTTTTCCTCTTTTCTAGAATAACAAAACGGATTCTTCCAATGTATAAAAAAAGAATTCCAGCGGCTTTTGCTACTATAACCTTCCTACCCACAATTTTCTTTCTAGGGAATATTTCTTTTTCCTAGAAATAAGAAATATGTATTGATACTAGGTATCAAACAAAAACATATTAAATAATAATACTAAGAGTAAGAATAGTAAAATAAAAATAGTAAATATAAATTACTAAAGAAATAGTGGGTTCCGTCGTTTCTATGGTTACTTCTTAAACTAAACGGTGAGGTCTTCTCTATACACCGGAGCTCCTTCTTCATTTAATCATTTAATCAATGTTTTTGTTAACTTGTATAGTTCACACTCTTTGGCTCTAGCTATGAATTAGCCAGCGATAGGTCTTTCACACCGAGATCCATCTATACAGTAACGGTATTTAATTATGAAGATTAGCTAATTTAATTAGCTGACCCTCGGAGTCCGTTCTTATAAGAAAAGGGGCCTTTTTTTGGTCTTTTAATTTAAATAGGTTTACCCTGCTTAACTTAATATAGAATCATTTTCTACCAATGGGGTATTCCTTCACAGTTTAAATTAAAAAAGGAGGTGATTCCATTTTCACCAATGAAAACCATAAATTTGATATAAAATAGAAAATAGAATGGTATGATAGATTTTTTTTAGTTTAAATAAAAGATCAAAATGAGTGGTTCTTCTAGTCTATCCTATTTCTATTCATCACTAATCGTGGGGAATGGAAAAAATGATTTCTTTTCTTCTGTCCCAACCGATGATCTAAACGAGTCGCACATACACCCTAGTACACGTTCCTCGTCGCTGAGGACATCCCGCAAGAGCGGGGGATTTTTTCACCTTTCTGGCTGGCTGTCTTGTGTTTCTAATAAGTTGCTTAATAGTTGGCATGCTCAATCGTATGTGTAATGGGCTGGTTTAGATTAATCCTAACCAGATGGTTATGAATTAATTAAATAAAAACAATTATTGTATTTAGATTAGAAAACATTTCTATATTAATATTTTTATATTCTATCCAATAATAGGTTCTATTCAATTAATTCAGCCGGACATAAGCAGTGGGGAATTATACCAATGTGAATTAGAGGAATGAAAGACAAAGCCCGGAATTTGCGGCAAATTCCGGGCTTTGTCTCCAAATCCACTATTATTATTTTTTTTATCTGTAATTTCCATCCTCTCTGTTTTTAGTTAGTATACGATCAATTATTCCATAATCTTTAGCTTCTTGTGCTGACATAAAATAATCTCTTTCCATGTCCCGAGATAGAATCTCGGGATCTTTTCCTGTTTGGTAGGCATACTCCATTAGGACCCTCTCGCGCAAGGACAATAGCTCGTTTATGTCCAAGACGAGTTCGCTTGGTAGTTCGATCAAAGTACCACCAGCAGGTTGATGGATCATTATCCTAGCGTGAGGGAATGCGTAACGTTTCTCCGTTTCTCCTCCGGCTAGGATTAAAGATGCCGTTGAAGCAACCATTCCTAGGCCTACTGTCCGTATCTCCATGGGGAGACTTTGCATCGTGTCATAAATGGCTAGTCCCGGCTGTAGAAATCCGCCGGGGGAATTTATAAACATTGTTACATCTTCGTCATCATCTTCACTACTGAGATATAACAGAAGACTAATAATGTTGGTTGTGAGCTCGTTATTAATTTTGCGATTTAAAAAAAGTATTCTTTCGCTATAAAGGCAATTGATATTGATTAGGATAAAACTCTAATTCCTAGGAACCGTACATGCCCCTTTTAATGCATACGGTTCAACAAAAATTGCGATCAATGTATATATTACAGCTCTCTCTTTTTTTTGTTATTATAACTAGAACTTCGGTTCTATTGAATGGCCTTTTTTTTTTTTTGTTTTTTAAGAAAAATGCGTTTTGACTCGTTTCTCTAGAACTCTAATTTTTCGAGAACTATAATAAGAATTCACTTTTTTAAACTTATCAAACTAACTTCTCATTGATCTATTCTTTCATCGAGATTCAATTTCAATCACGAAGGCATTTTCTTGTTTCTGAATGGGTTTATTCAATTCTTTTAGGTTTCTGTTCTCCTCCAAGTAAAGATCTGTCCTTTTTTTATTTGCACATATAGGGCAAATGGTCCCCATACTCCATCTTTTTTTCTACAACTTCCCTTTTTCAATTCATGTCTTCTACCAAATATTGGATTACTCAGTGCATAATATTCGATTGATTCTGGATTATAGAAATGGGTCCTATTTAATTTTTTAATTTATGAAATTAGATATTTCGTAAATATATATATATTATTTCTATATAGTATATAAAGTATATATAGTATATTCTATACAGTATATATAGTATATTATATACAGTATAATATTCTATACAGTATATAAGGTACAAGTAGGAATCATAGATTAGAAAACCGTTGCTTTTTTAAATGGAGTCTGGATACTTTATTTTATTGCTCCAAAGAACGTAACCATAAGTTATTTGAATTTGAATTCATGATGTCATTTTGATACCCCAAAAGCATAGATTCCATTTGATTTCATTGCATGTTAGGCTCCAAATTTTGGATGCTTTAATCCATCTTTTTGGCCAAAACAGGGTATATCTTTCTAGTGCGAGATAACGGGACAATCCCATATGACCCAATCTACCTGGCAAGGCGCACTATAGGTCAAGCCAAATATCCTCTTCTTCCGCTATCTCTCTCTCTCCTTCGTAAAGAAAGTCGTCTTCAGAATCCTCAAAAGGAACTTTAGGAACACCAATAGGCATATTTTGAAATTAAAGCGTGTAATGAACCAAGTAAGTAAGTTACTAGTTAACTTACTTAACTTGCAACTCTAGTTAACTTACTTAACTTGCAACTCTTGCAAGTTATTTGCAAGCAAGTAAGATGGATATGAAAGCATAAGAAGACATTTTTTGTCTTCAAAAATTAGAATTGGTTTGTATTATAATATATTTGAATTATTAGAATATATTCTAATTCTAATTTTTTTGAACCTCGCCCTTAACTTGAAGGCTACCCCATCCTAAGGTGCTGCTAAATGGAAGGATCTTATCAACGTCCATGAAATATTATTATTTTAATTGGTTTTGATTATTTATGCAATATATTACATGTCTTTAAGTTCTAAACAAATTTGTATGCAGTCGCTCAGATAAAATGAGATCAAAACCCCATTGCATATTGATACTTATCGGGTATAGAATAGATCTGCTTCTCTTTCTTCCTACAAACAGAATTTTGAAATTATTATTCAAAGACTAGAAAAAAAAAAAAAAAAAAATATTTATCTTTTCTCCGAGATAATCCGCCGAAAAAGGAAGGTTTATAACAGAGTTTTTCCAGTGCAATAAAGTTACATAGTGTTTATTTATTCATTCATAAAATAAAGGAAGGTGTTTTTCCATGGGTTTACCTTGGTATCGTGTTCATACCGTTGTATTAAATGATCCCGGTCGTTTGCTGTCTGTCCATATAATGCATACGGCTTTAGTTGCGGGTTGGGCTGGTTCGATGGCTTTATATGAATTAGCAGTTTTTGATCCCTCGGACCCCGTTCTTGATCCAATGTGGAGACAAGGTATGTTTGTTATACCCTTCATGACTCGCTTAGGAATAACCAACTCGTGGGGTGGTTGGAGCATCACAGGAGGAACTATAACCAATCCGGGTATTTGGAGTTATGAAGGTGTGGCCGGGGCCCATATTGTCTTTTCTGGCTTGTGCTTCTTGGCAGCTATCTGGCATTGGGTGTATTGGGATCTAGAAATTTTTTGTGATGAACGTACAGGAAAACCATCTTTGGATTTGCCCAAGATCTTTGGAATTCACTTATTTCTCTCAGGGGTGGCTTGTTTTGGCTTTGGCACTTTTCATGTAACCGGATTGTACGGTCCTGGAATATGGGTGTCGGACCCTTATGGACTAACCGGAAAGGTACAAGCTGTAAATCCAGCGTGGGGTGTTGAAGGCTTTGATCCTTTCGTTCCGGGAGGAATAGCCTCTCATCATATTGCAGCAGGGACATTGGGCATATTAGCGGGTCTATTCCATCTTAGTGTCCGTCCGCCCCAACGTCTATACAAAGGATTGCGTATGGGAAATATTGAAACCGTCCTTTCCAGTAGTATCGCTGCTGTTTTTTTTGCAGCTTTTGTAGTTGCTGGAACTATGTGGTATGGTTCAGCAACTACCCCGATTGAATTATTTGGTCCAACTCGTTATCAATGGGATCAAGGGTACTTTCAACAAGAAATTTATCGAAGAGTTAGTGATGGGCTAGCTGAAAATCAAAGTTTATCCGAAGCTTGGTCTAAAATTCCTGAAAAATTGGCTTTTTATGATTATATTGGCAATAATCCGGCAAAAGGTGGATTGTTCAGAGCAGGCTCAATGGACAACGGAGATGGAATAGCTGTTGGGTGGTTAGGACATCCTATCTTTAGAGATAAAGAAGGGCATGAACTTTTTGTACGGCGTATGCCTACTTTTTTTGAAACATTTCCTGTTGTTTTAGTAGACGGAGACGGAATTGTTAGAGCTGATGTTCCTTTTCGAAGGGCAGAATCAAAGTATAGTGTCGAACAAGTCGGCGTAACCGTCGAGTTCTATGGTGGTGAACTAAATGGGGTTAGTTATAGTGATCCTGCTACTGTGAAAAAATATGCTAGACGCGCTCAATTGGGGGAAATTTTTGAATTAGATCGTGCTACTTTGAAATCCGATGGTGTTTTTCGTAGCAGTCCAAGGGGTTGGTTTACTTTTGGACATGCTTCCTTTGCTCTGCTTTTCTTTTTCGGGCACATTTGGCATGGTGCTCGAACCCTCTTCAGAGATGTTTTTGCTGGTATTGATCCAGATTTAGATGCTCAAGTGGAATTTGGCGCATTCCAAAAACTTGGAGATCCAACTACACGAAGACAAGTAGTATGATACAAGAGCGATCTCTTACTTTTCGCCTCTATTTTTGTGATTTGACGTAGAGTACCGGATTTTCATCGGCTGCCTTTGTTGTGAATCTTGTTTTGTTCTTTTTTCGCAGGGGGACGGTCCAAAATAAATAAATAAACAGGTATGGAAGCTATAATTGTAAATCACCGTTGAATCTATGGAAGCATTGGTTTATACATTCCTCTTAGTCTCGACTCTAGGAATAATTTTTTTCGCTATCTTTTTTCGAGAACCTCCAAAAGTTCCAACTAAAAAGATGAAATGATTTTTTATTCTCTTAGATGAAGTAATGAGCCCCCCAATATTGGGAGGCTCATTACTTCATCTAGTCCCCGTGTTCCTCGAAAGGATCTCTTAGTTGTTGAGAGGGTTGCCCAAAAGCAGTATATAAGGCATACCCAGTAAAACTTACAAGTAAACCAGATATAGAGATGGCGACTAGGGTTGCTGTTTCCATTATTATAGATTTTCAAGAGTACAACGGATCTATGATAAGATCATTTATTTACAATAAAATTATATAGAAATTTACATACAAAGTCAACAAATCTCAATTAACACAAAATAGGATTTATGGCTACACAAAGCGTTGAGGGTAGTTCTAGATCTGGTCCAAGACGAACTGTTGTGGGGGATTTATTGAAACCATTGAATTCGGAATATGGTAAAGTAGCTCCTGGATGGGGAACTACCCCTTTGATGGGTGTCGCAATGGCTCTATTTGCGGTATTCTTATCTATTATTTTGGAGATTTATAATTCTTCTGTTTTACTAGATGGGATTTCAATGAATTAGATTTACAAGGACCAGTAAGCCCTAGTTCTTCAATACAATGTGAACTGTTTTGGTCTTGGAATTTTTTTTATCCCATTCTATTTTCTTTTTTCTATTTGATTTTGGTAGTTCGATCGTGGAATTTCTTTCTGGATTTCTGGAATATGAGTGTGCGGCTTGTTCTAATGGATCCTATTGATAATACAGAGAATGGGTCTGTCATCTTGCTAGAGATGATTTTTTATCTCGTCGGATATTTATTAGAATATGCGGAGCACGGAATATAGGAAATAGATTAGGAAGTTTTACAACTATGATTCAGACTTAATATTCAGATCTCGTAACCAAACTTGAAAAAAGTTTAAAGAGAAGAGTTAGAGGGTAGAAATTGAAAGTTTTTTTTCTTTCAAACTCCTTGGCTCTATTTATTTTTTTGAGGAAAAGACAAACTTTTATTTGGATTTTGCATCATTATATTTATTTTTTTTTATTCATTGAATAAGTGATGATACAACGGTTCTTACTCAGAGAATCTTTGCACTTAACTTAAACTTAGGTTAAAGATTTTATTGAATCATCGTGGGTCTAGTGTGAATCTGAGGTTTCAATCGATTTCTAGGATCTTAACAAGAAAATTCCTATCAATTACTAATCAAAAAAACCAGTAACGAAAGAGTACATACAAACAACAATACCAAATTAATGACAATAAAAAAAATGTATAAATAGAAAATTCAAGAGGCCTATACTGCTCAACACCAAGAACTGAATGAGTTGACTTGATATTTTGGCATTATAACCACAAAGAAGAGTTTTCGGGTTTTTATTTTTACATATAGTCAGTTATCTTTAGAGAAGATTGTTGAATTTTCTACCTCTATAGGATTAAGAAATAAAAAATTTCTATTCCATATATCTGTTTCAACTATTATTTGGGTGGTTCTGTTTGAGCTGTACGAGATGAAATTCTCCTATACGGTTCTCGGAGGGGGGGTCTCCCTAGTTTACCTATCTCAATAAAGTCTATGATTGGTTCGAAGAACGTCTCGAGATTCAGGCGATTGCAGATGATATAACTAGTAAATATGTTCCTCCTCATGTCAATCTATTTTATTGTTTAGGAGGAATTACGCTTACTTGTTTTTTAGTACAAGTAGCTACAGGATTTGCTATGACGTTTTACTATCGTCCAACCGTTACTGAGGCTTTTGCTTCTGTTCAATACATAATGATTGAAGCTAACTTTGGTTGGTTAATCCGATCAGTTCATCGATGGTCGGCAAGTATGATGGTCCTAATGATGATTCTGCACGTATTTCGCGTCTATCTCACTGGTGGTTTTAAAAAACCTCGTGAATTGACTTGGGTTACAGGTGTG